TTAACCATGTGCCAGGAACCAGATTTGAACTGGTGACACGAGGATTTTCAGTCCTCTGCTCTACCAGCTGAGCTATCCCGACCATTCCCAATGTAGCATCCCATCTTCATTTTATTAGATGACTGGAGTCTCTGTCAATTAAAGGGCCAGGGGGGATTACAAAGTTTTCTCCAAGTCCTGCAGCTAGTGATTGGGAATTATGCAATATAGGGATTCCTTGCTTAATGTGGATGTATATTCTATATCTCCTGTGATAAGAGAAAGTTATTTACGCCCAAATACGAAAGTCAAAGAATCAGAAAGATAAAGGAACCGCTAACGAAAAGGGGGGACGGCATAACGATTTTAGGAGTAAAATAGGCTTTTTGGGGATAGAGGGACTTGAACCCTCACGATTTTTAAAGTCGACGGATTTTCCTCTTACTATAAATTTCATTGTTGCCGGTATTGACATGTAGAATGGGACTCTATCTTTATTCTCGTCCGATTAATCAGTTCTTTAAAAGATCTATCGGACTATGGAGTGAATGATTTGATGAATGAATAGTCTATTTTTTCTTCAATATAGAATCAATTCACACCAATTCTTCTATTTTTCATATTAAAAATACGGATTCGGGCCATCATTAATCATTTGATATAGTATTCGATAGATACGGTTATCCTTTCTGAAGTTTCCGTAGAAAGGATTCCTCTACCAACGTAGTCAACTCCATTTGTTAGAACAACTTCCATTGAGTCTCTGCACCTATCCTTTTATTTCGTTTTTTGAACTTTTGTTTTGATTTGAAAAACTAGGATTTGGATCAGGATCGCCCATTTTTATTAATTCCGGGGTTTCTCTGAATTTGAAAGTTATCACTTAGTAGGTTTCCCACACTAAGGCTCAATTTAATTATAATTAAGTCCGTAGCGTCTACCGATTTCGCCATATCCCCTCTTACTTTTCTTTTGTTTTGAGCCTCGGATCTTATTATGATATCATTCTCTTTTTTCTTTCATTTATACTGGAACCCTTGAATTTATTAGATAGGGATTACTATTTCGAAAAAAGTATTTTATTTCTTACCTATAGGAAGCCCATATTGGATCCAATCCAATTGGATTTTATCATTTCTGTCTCGTCAATTCAATATAGATTGATATATACCCCATATATATCTTTCTCTTCCTCCCATTTTACCAGCGAGGGGGTGATACTTGAAGGGTCGATTTTCTTCCCTTTACGAATAAAAGCCGAGGAATGTCTGATTAGTTATAACTAATCAATCGAATTCAAAAGAAATATAGAATTCGAAATATATAGGATAGAAAATATAGAAGTGTAACAAAAAGAATTTCAAATGTCATGTGAATTCAAAATAATAATAAAAAAAAAAAAAGAAAATTGGATTAGACTCTCTAAAAATATTTAAGATTTACTGTCGAATAGAATAATATTCGCATTTCGAATTGTGAGAAAGAAATAAAATTCTATATTCGCTATATAAATCGTTATGTTCTATAATAGCCAATATTTATTGGGAATTATAGATTCTATTCTTTTCTATAGACACTATACTTATACTATAGTGTCTTGAATTCCTATGCATAGAAAATGTCTATTATGTAGGCCCGCTTAGCTCAGAGGTTAGAGCATCGCATTTGTAATGCGATGGTCATCGGTTCGATTCCGATAGCCGGCTTTTTCCTATTTTTCCTTTTTTTATTCAAGTTCAAGAAAAACGGACAATCTTCCTTTGTTTGAAATTAAAGAATATTGAAAAAGTGCCTTCCCCTCTTTCCAAAAACCATGAATTTCTAAACTTACAGGTTAAGTTCTAGGGAACTCCCAACTATGTCAGGCAAAGGATCTTATATATGTAATAATAGAATAATATATAATAATAGTATATATATAATAATCGAAAGTTTGAATATTTATCCAATTGATCTCATTCTTCTTTATAGTACAAGTACACTACTTCAGCAAACTTCGCTTCATTCAGTTCAGTTTTAGTTTCGGTTTATTCTGTAAAATCCAATTTTCAAAAAACGAATGAAATGAATTCTAAATAAGAATAAGGAGTCTTTATGTCGCGTTACCGAGGACCTCGTTTCAAAAAAATACGCCGTCTTGGGGCTTTACCAGGACTAACGAATAAAAGGCCTAAAGCCGGAAGTGATCTTAGAAACCAATCGCGTTCCGGGAAAAAATCTCAATATCGTATTCGCCTAGAAGAAAAACAAAAATTGCGGTTTCATTATGGTCTTACAGAACGACAATTACTTAAATACGTTCGTATTGCCGGAAAAGCCAGGGGGTCAACGGGTCAAGTTTTACTACAATTACTTGAAATGCGTTTGGATAACATCCTTTTTCGATTGGGTATGGCTTCGACTATTCCCGCAGCCCGCCAATTAGTTAACCATAGACATATTTTAGTGAATGGGCGTATAGTAGATATACCAAGTTATCGCTGCAAACCCCGAGATATTATTACGGGAAAGGATGAACAAA